CTATCTCCGAATATCCATTCCCTCGAAACTGCTCTGCTTCCATTTCTACTTTTTGTAAGCGGGATCGGGCTTTTTCCAGCTGTTCTAGGGACCTCTCACGTAGTTCTTCTGAATTTCGAATAGTTTTCAAGATCCTTTGTTTTCGATTATCTAATAAATCCTTTAATGAAAGTAGACTATCTTTCCATTTATTTTAAAACTTACACAATCCCTTCCCGAACCAAACATGAATCTTTCAATTCATTTGGCTCTCACACCCAATTACTTATGAGAATTCCTATATCTTTTTTTAATGTAATGAGTCTGTCTTCTCTTCTCTATTTCTATTCAATATTCAAATAGAATATAAAAATAGAAAAACTGATCACTAATACAAGAAAATAATATTCGGAGGACTCTTCTGAGCAAACAAATAATTGTCAGCCGAGTTGTTTTTTTATTAAAATCCAAAGAATTTCTTTTACTTTATGCATAGGTCATCAGTTTAGCATTGTATAAAAAAGTGGAAAGTAAGCTTAAATAACCGTTTTTTGTTGAGGTATTTTTCCAACCTAATAAAAGGTTCAAATCAGTTTTTTTCGACATGAGTGTTTTATATCGAAAAATAAATTCCAACCCGTTGTTTTGAAACCTTTTCTATATTAAGCTACTATATAGTAGAAGTTTTTCGAGTATCGTGCTCTATATCTGGACTTGAAACAGTTTAGCTTTAACCTTCTTAATGGTTCCACATTATTATTTTTGGTTAATAGAGAATCAAAGTATATTTACCAATGACTCACGAAATGCTATGGTTCTAAAATATGATTTCTTAGTTCATTTATTCAGAAGTAATTCGCGGAATGATGCACCTTTTCTTTCCGAGTTATACCAAAAAATAAAGTGCAGTTGGTTGGATCCAGCCTATTCTTGAAATAAACAACTCACACACACTCCCTTTCCAAAAAAAATAAATACGCCAAGTACTACACTTAGATTTATTGGATTTGTTGCAAAAATATCGGTATTAAACTCGAAACTTCCGGCTGATGGCCAAAAACCTAAGTAAAGGAAAGAATCAGTTACATTTTTCATATGATCTCCTCTTGAATATTATTATAAACTTATAAATAACACAAATTATCTATATTTTTGATTTATTGTAGTATTTTTCTTATTATTTCTTTTTCTAAATACTCCTAAAATTGCGTTACAAATAATATGAATTTATAAAATGTATTTTGATTTTTTTCGATTGGAAATTTACAATAAGAATGAGACTTATTAAAATTAGATATTGAGTCTTATGTTAATTTCGAAATATCTCGTTTATTGTAATACTTCTTAAAAAAAGTTCCATTAGAATACGAGAATAAAGGAATAAAACTATATATATTTTTTTAGTTTGTAGGATTAAAGATTAAACAAAGGGATTCGCAAATAAAAGTGCTAATGCCACAACTAGTCCATAAATTGTTAAAGCTTCCATAAAAGCCAGACTAAGCAATAAAGTCCCGCGTATTTTTCCCTCTGCTTCTGGTTGTCTCGCGATCCCTTCTACAGCTTGTCCCGCAGCAGTACCTTGACCAACTCCAGGTCCAATAGAAGCAAGCCCAACGGCCAATCCAGCAGCAATAACGGAAGCGGCAGAAATCAGTGGATTCATGAGAAATTCCTCGAACAAAAAAAAATATGTATATAAAGAAATAGTTAATGATACACTCAACCAATGAATTATGACTTATTCCATGGATAAATTTTATCCAGTCAAAATAACTAAGAAACCAGAAGTTAAATAATATTATTTGTGAATTATCAGAAATACCTCGATATCTCTTTTTTTTAAGTCCTATATAACTTTTTCAATTTTTTGTTATTCCATTTATTTCTTTTTTACAAATCGTTCTTTGTTCTTTTTCGTGATTTAAACTCATCCAATTTAATATTAAATTGGATGAGTTTAAATCACGAAAAAGAAAGACTTTCATTCGAATCCCTATATATTATGTAGTAGGGCAAATTAGATATATCTTTATTTAGGTCATATCTACTTAGTTACACATATACATGTCTTCCCCCCATAACGTAAACTAACTATTCATGTCTTAGATTAGGAAAAATAACTTTTAGATCTCCTACAATTACTTAATCTTAATATTTTATTATTATTTACTCTAAATTCTATAGACATTTCTATATTTAGGTTCCCTAAGCCTAAGTGGCTTACCTTGATTTGGTCTACATTGGGTCAGGTTATTAAGCTAAAAAAAGACTCTGTCAAAAACTATTCAATGGTGGCCTTCCATGGATTCTCCTATATACGCGGCAGCTAAAGTTGCAAAAATAAGAGCTTGAATACCGCTGGTAAATAATCCAAGAAACATGACAGGTATAGGAACCACTAAAGGCACTAAAGAAACAAGAACAACAACTACTAATTCATCAGCTAATATATTTCCGAAAAGTCGAAAACTAAGGGATAAGGGTTTTGTGAAATCTTCTAAAATGTTAATGGGTAAAAGGATTGGAGTTGGTTGAATATATTTACCGAAATAACCTAATCCCTTTTTGGTAAGACCCGCATAGAAATATGCTACTGACGTCAGTAAAGCTAAAGCAACGGTCGTATTGATATCATTTGTGGGTGCGGCTAACTCACCATGAGGTAATTGTATTATTTTCCAAGGTAAAAGAGCTCCCGACCAATTCGAAACAAAAATAAATAGAAACATAGTTCCAATAAATGGAACCCACGGGCCATATTCTTCTCCAATCTGGGTTTTACTCACGTCTCGAATGAATTCAAGGATATATTCAAAAAAATTTTGACTATCGTTAGGAATGGTTTGGGGATTACGAAGAGCTATAATGGCTGAAACTAGTAAGATAGTAATTACAACCCAAGAAGTAATAAGTACTTGGGCATGGACTTGGAAACCGGCTATTTGCCAATAGAAATGTTGGCCTACTTCCACACCGGATATATCGTATAATCCCTTTAGTGTGTTGATGGAACATAATAAAACATTCATATTATCCTCTGAAAGAAATATAACTTTAAAAAGGGATTATTTTTCTTCAACCATATCTTATATCTTTTTCGACTTATTCACTTGATTTATATATTTTGAATATCAACTAATCATACACTAGCCTCAGTTATTTTTACGTCTTTTGTTTTGTGCGATTCAGGAATCGTAACCAATTCAATAAATCTATTCTACGGAGTTTCAAAAAGAATTTGTACATAATTTTATTGTTAATCATGAACTTCGTATATAACTAGAACGACCTTCGCAAATTGAAAATACTAATTTGTTAAGAATTAATCGGATTGAAGCTATAGCGTCATCATTCGCTGGAATCGAAATATCTGCTAGATCCGGGTCACAATTTGTATCGATTAAACAAATCGTTGGAATTCCCAAAGTGATGCATTCTCGAAGAGCCGTATATTCGTCTTGTTGATCAACAATTATTACAATATCGGGTAACCCTATCATATATTTAATCCCGCCCAGATATGTTTGCAAGTGAGCTAGTTGTCGCTTTAACACAGCCGTATCTCTTTTCGGAAGACGGTTGAGTCTAGCCGTTTTTTGTTCTGTTTTCAAGTCCTTGAACTTATGAAGTCTCGTTTCTGTAGTATACCAATTTGTTAACATACCACCAAGCCATTTTTTATTAACATAATGACACCGAGCCTTTATTGCAGCCCGTGCTACTGAATCAGCCGCTTTATTTTTGGTCCCAACAATTAAAAATTGTTTTCCCCTACTTGCTGCATCAAAAACTAAATCACAAGCTTCTGATAAAAACCGAGCCGTTCTAGTAAGATTTATAATATGAATACCTTTACGCTTTGCAGAAATATAAGGTACCATTTTAGGATTCCATTTCCTAGTACCATGACCAAAATGAACTCCCGCTTCCATCATTTCTTCCAAATGGATATTCCAATATCGTCTTGTCATTTCTCCCCACACTTCTCTTTAAAGAGAAGAAATACCCTAAAAATAAAAAACTGTTCCCATGGAACCTTTCTAATGTAGATTGGACGTTGATACATGATCCAATTAATTTTTTTATATTCCATTACCATTATTAGTATTACCAAATTAAATAACTGCAACACAAGATAGAAAAACGGGTAAATTTTGCTTCTGCTCTTAGGAATCATTAAATCCTAAAAATAAGTGTTCTGACGTATCAGGTACATTCTTTGAAACGCAAAAATAAAAAAATTCTCTGTGGTGGAACAAAATATCTCTCATTTCCCACTCAAAAAAATTATTCCTTTTGGTTTCAAAAGGAATGTTTTTATGCTGGCTTGAACGATGCACTAATTCTTTGAATCCAGTACCAACGGGTATCATCCCTCCTAGAACAACATTCTCTTTCAGACCTTTCAACCAATCGATACGACCACGTATAGCGGCTTTTGCTAAAACTCGAGCAGTTTCTTGAAAACTCGCTTCGGATATGAAACTTTGAGTATTTAAAGATGCTTTCGTTATTCCCAATAATATAGCTCGATAATAAATCGCTTCTTCCAAAGCACGCCCCGTTTGTTCTGCGCGAAAAAATCCAATAAGTTCTCCGGGTAAAAAAACATTACACATTCCTTCTTCAGAAACCAACACCTTTGATGTTATTTGACGTACAATAATTTCTATATGTCTATTATGGATCTGCACACCTTGGGATCGATAAACTTTTTGGATTTTATTAACCAAAGAGATACGACTTTGTGCTATCGTTAGTTCAGCGCCAATCAAAAATATCCAAGGAATTCCAAGACCTCTTGTTAGACGCTCGTTCCAACCCTTAACCCTCTTTTCTAAGTTCATTGATATTGAATCAATCGAACGTACTTCTAACACTTGTTCTACTTTTGGAAGACCCTGCGTTATATCACCAGATCTCGACTTTTCATATATAAATGTAACTAATGTATCTCCTTCGAAAAGTATTTCTCCATAATGGCCATGAACAGTTGCTTCTGGAGTGGCCAAATACGACTTCGACGATCTTATTACTAAAGAGTCAATTTGAACAATTATAACTTGACCTGATTTTAGGTGTGGTCCATGTTTGGCTAGACCGACATTTTGACAAAAAAATTGTCCGAGGGTAATTATTGTAGATTTTTTTTCACAATAATCATGATGGAGAAAGTACCAATTCAATTTGAATGGATTCAAAAAGACGTTACTGCATGAATTGGAATTATAAAGTCTCCTGGTTTCGTCCATTAAATAATATTTAAGTAAAACCTTTTTAAGTACTTGAAAAGTCTGTTTTAAATTGTTGAGTTGGCAATTTTTAATTACCGAGATCTGATTGTGAGTTTTTAAAAGGTAATAAAAATTCACAATTTGACATGCTGTTCCTAAAGATCCGAAAATTAGAATTCGAGGATTCTTTTTAATTGATTCTTTGTAATGTTTTACATCGGTGAATGGACCCATTTGAAAACAATTATCTGATGCCAAAATTATCAAAGATAAAGATTGAGATTCCTTACTTCTATTCCAGAATGTATGAATAGTTCCTTGATTTTGTCTAAGTGATTGTTGAATCGTTTTCGTAGAATAACTAGAATAAAAAGGATTGACACGATTTGACCTATTATACGAGATCAATCCGGGCCCTAATGGATCATTTCTTTTATAAGACACATGTGATTTTACTAAATAGATTCTGATAAAATCTTGAATCAGACCAGTTGTACTTACTTCAACAAAGGAAGCGCGGGCTTCTTCTAACGAAGAACTTTTGGTGTTTTGGTCCCAGGTCAAGATGAAACAAGTTCGAACTAATTGAAACCAGGTTCCGTAAATTCCCAAAATCGGTTTGCCATTTCGATAAAGAATATAATTTACAATTTTAAGTTTTAGATTCTCCTTTTCCTGCAACGAATCCTGGATAAAAAGTGTTTCTAAATTTATACCGTCCGCTATTTTATATATAATTACGGGTCGAACCAAAACAAAATATTTTTTCTTCGTAGGTGTGATCCATTGGACATAGAGCCAATTTTTGAAATTTTTTTTTGATTCTTTCATTTTTTTTTTGACCCCTCCGGGAGGTACCAAGATGCCACTATGTCGGACCACTTCGACAGGAAAATAGATATTTCCTGAAAAAATTTTCAGTTCAATCTTTTTTGTTTTTTTCTCCATGCGGACCAATCCGCCTACTCGGCTTCTTGTATTTAATGCGATTCGTGTATCTACTCCAATAATACTATTATTTCGTACCAGTATAGAACAAGATTCGGGTATAATATGCACCTCTTCGGGAATGAAAAAAAATTGATCTACTTTCGTTTGGTATTTTGCCTTAAGTTCTTTGACTTCTCCATACTCAATTAAATCCTCTTTTTTTAGGATTGAATGCACGCTTATAACCCTGTATTTAGTAATTCCCAAATTCTTTCTTCTGTATTGAGGATCATCAAAATAATAAAGAATACTTTTTTTCCGAAAGATTCCGTTTATCGGTATTTCAATCGAAATACTAGAACGAGGCAGTTGGTCTTTTTCTCGTTCTTGAATCCATTGGAATGGAATGATGAATCTATTTCTTCGCCTTTTTGCTAATAAAAATAAATCATAATTTTTGTGGAGAATAAAGGGAAATCGACGATTACAATGACCCCTACCTACGATTCGATTAAATTCCGAATAATCGGGGCTACAGTTTTCCTTTTTATCAGAAAGAACCGAAATACGTAATTTGTCTTTTCCTTGATCATTATTTACTGAAAAACTAGAAATGGATTTCCCTTTCGCCGAAAGAAAATAAACGTTCATTTGATCTTGATCTTTATGGATTGAAAAAGGAATTACACTGGATCTGTATGAGCCTCCTGATAATATCCATAAATTACTTGTTTTTGGTAAGAGATGTACATTACTATATGTAAAAAAGGGTGCATGATATACATCAGTACTCCAGTGCACTTCTCCCTCTAAGTTAGAATAAATATGTTTTCGAACCCTCTCTTTAAAATTCAAAGTGTATGTTCCTGCACGAATCTCAGCAATCACTTGTTCTGATTCTACATATTGATCGTTTTGAACTAAAATAAAACTTTTTGGTGGAATAGTCACATTATGGATAATATCCTCACTCTTAATAGTTACATAGAAGTTTAGATAAGATAGAAAAGCGGGATGCCCATGACGTGTACGTATGGGATAAACCAAATCCTCATGAAATTTTATTTTTCCATTAGAAGGGGCTCGTACATGTTTTGCAGTCCCCCCTGTGAATACTCCACCGGTATGAAAAGTTCTTAATGTTAGTTGAGTGCCGGGTTCCCCAATAGATTGACCCGCAATAATACCTACAGCTTCTCCCAATTCGACAAGGTGACCATGAGTAGGGCTCCGACCATAACATAATCGGCAAATCCAAGACGTACTCTTACAAGTAAGGGGAGTTCGGATCGAAATGGGTTGTGTTTGAAAAGTTATGAATCGATTGACAAGTCCAATACCAATATCTTGATTT